GGACTGGGCCTCAACTATATCAACTGTACTTGAACTGTTAGATAATCATAGTCGATGATAACATCACTGTTCCCATCGCTATTTCAGAACCGTACGTGAGATTTTCACCTCATACGGCTCCTCGAGGGCCATCAATAAATCTAAGGACCGAATTGATATTATTTATATTGATATGTTTGTAGTATAATACTATAATATCGATTGGAAATTAAATATATATTCTATATAGATAGAGTCAAAACCTATCGGAAGGTCCTGAATTAGACCAATGGAATTCTGTCTGCTATAATAACTAAAAAAGCACTTCTGAATTGATCTCATCCTTTAATAATTTGAATTTTTCTTTGTTGAGTAATAACTTAATCCTTCAATAAAATACTCTTTCTAGAAATATTAATAGATATCTCAACCCATTCTTTTTGATTACGAAAAAAAAAATTATACATTAGTTCCTGAAAAATACCACGTTATCCCTATGAATATAGGAAAGAAGAAAAAGATCTTTTTTTTTTTTTCGTTCCTATTCTTCTTTCTGAAAAAGGGGGGTTTCAAAAAAAGGATTATTTCGTTCCTGATAGTCATTTTTGAATCTGTGGATAGGAGCATACTCTGAATCGGAATTGTGGGTAGTACTACTTGATCATTTCTACTAACTTAAAGTCCCAATTATTATTCTTTTTATCTTATGTAAAAATTATTTTTGGATAATTTACATAAAAAATCTCCATTACTAATCCTTTATGTATTTTGGTGTTCCTAACCATCCACTGATTTTTGCTCAATCACCCGTTAGGGTAATACATAGAAACCAGAGTGAAAACTCTATACGGTTGATCTTTTGAGTTGAGCCCGCTTCAAGCCAGGATGACTAATCAACCAATCTTGGGGTAAAAGTCTTGCTTATATTTACTTTTTTTTTTCTTGTACGTAGGAAATGAGACTCCATTTTTTTACTGCTAATTTCTAAGCTGTTTTCTTTCACTCATACAACTATCTGATTTAGGTCATCAAACTGAATGATGAATAAAAAAAGGAGATATCTATTCAATTTCTTTTCGAAAAAAAAAAAGGAATAAAGAAAAGAAAAGTTTCTGTTTTAACGAATCGCACGTAGAGATATTGATAACACACAAAGAGTTAATGGTATTTCATAACTAATCGATTGAGCAGCGGCTCGTAGACCACCTAAAAAAGAATATTTATTATTTGATCCATATCCTGACATAAGAAGTCCAATGGGAGCAATACTGGAAATGGCAATCCATAAAAAAACACCGATATTGAGATCAGATAAAACAAGGTGATAACTAAAAGGAATTACTGAATAACTTAGTAAAATGGATATAACTGCTATGGATGGTCCTATACTGAATAAACGAGTATCTCCTCGAGATGGAAAAAGATTCTCTTTGAAAATAAGTTTTGTCCCATCTGCTAAAGCTTGAAGAATTCCCAAAGGACCGGCGTATTCGGGACCAATACGTTGTTGTATTCCTGCGGATATTTCTCTTTCTAACCACACAATTACGAGTACACCTATTGTGATTCCCAATACAAGAGTCAAAATAGGTAAAAACATCCCTATGATTCCATAGACTTCTTTTAAAGATTCCAATCTAGAAAAAGAATTTAGATCTTGTACTTCTGTTGTATCAATTATCATTTTAACGATCAACTTCTCCCATAATGATATCTATGCTACCTAGTATTGTCATAATATCGGCCAATTTCATTCTTTTAACTAACTGAGGAAGAATTTGCAAATTGATAAAACCAGGTGGACGAATTTTCCACCTCCAAGGAAAACCACTCTGATCTCCTATTAAAAAAATTCCCAATTCTCCCTTTGGGGCTTCAACTCTTACATAAAGTTCTTGCTTCGGCAATTCAAAAGTAGGAGAAGGTTTTTTACTAATGAATCGATATTCAAAATCATTCCATTCCGGATCCCTTTCTCTAGCAAAGCACCGGGTTTCTAAATTCTCATAGGGCCCCCCTGGAATTCCTTCCAGAGCTTGTTGAATAATTTTTATAGATTCCCTCATTTCACCGATTCGGACTAAATAGCGAGCTAATGAATCTCCTTCTTTTTGCCAATGGATTTCCCAATCCAATTCGTCGTAACATTCATAATGATCAACTTTACGAAGATCCCATTGGATTCCGGAAGCTCGTAGCATTGGTCCCGATAAACCCCAATTTATTGCTTCTTCTGGACCAATAATGCCTACTCCCTCAACTCGTTCTAAAAAAATAGGATTTCGCGTAATAAGTTTTTGATATTCAGAAACCGCTGTTAAAAAATAATCACAGAAATCCAAACATTTATCTATCCATCCATAAGGTAGATCGGCCGCTACTCCTCCGATACGAAAATAATTATGCATCATTCTCATACCGGTGGCAGCTTCGAATAGATCATATACTAATTCTCTTTCTCTGAAAATATAGAAAAAAGGGGTCTGTGCACCAATATCTGCCATAAAGGGGCCAAGCCATAACAGATGAGAAGCTATACGACTCAACTCTAACATAATTACTCTGATATAACTGGCTCTTTTAGGTACTTGAATATTTCCCAACTGTTCTGGTCCATTTACGGTTATTGCTTCTGTGAACATAGTAGCTAAATAATCCCAACGTGTTACATAAGGTAGATATTGTATAACTGTTCGATTTTCCGCAATTTTTTCCATTCCTCTGTGTAAATAACCTAATATTGGTTCACAATCAATAACATCTTCACCATCTAGAGTAAGGATGAGCCGAAGAACACCATGCATTGATGGGTGGTGAGGTCCCATATTGACTATCATGAGGTCTTTTCTTGTAGTTGTTACATTCATAGGTTATTCCTCGATTCATTCTTTCATGAATTGCTGAAAATGAAAACAAGTTCATTAAAATTCAAGATCGAATAAAAAAATAAAATAATTCAAATTCCTTTTTCACTTAACGAGTTTTTGACTCCCGAATATCCAGCTGACTAATTAATTCTTTATAACGTATTCTATTTTTCTTTGACAAATAAGACAGCAGTCGTTGGCGTTTTCCCAGGATTTTACGTAAACCTCTCTGAGATAAATAATCTTTTCGGTGCAATTCCAAATGTGAAGTCAGTCTTCGTATCTTATTGGTGAAACGAAATACTTGAAATTCAATGGACCCCCTGTTTTCTTCTTTTTCTTCTTGTGAAATAACTGAGATGAATGAATTTTTTACCATAAAACGGATTTTCTATCCTCTTTTTTTTTAATGGATTTTACTGATCAGTAAGAATAATGCTAGTCATTTTAATTTGGTATACACAATAATCTTAATTTCTTTATGAACTCCTAATTTTATCAAATAAAATGAATCAATCCAATTTTCTTTTCAATTTTATTCGTATAGGAATAGGAAAATTAGTATAGGAATAGGAAAGGGTGATATATTTCTACATTTAGAAAAGAGAAACAATTTTGGATCGAAATCTAATAATAAATAAAAAAAGAAAAAATAAGAAGATTCCGTTAATCATTTCTAGATCTATTGGATATTGAAAAATGCATTGAATTAGTATTCATGTATCAGACTGGAAGGTAAGACAATACATAGGTGCAACTCCTTTTTTCATATACCATACATATATGGTACAGAATATATATGAAAAACGCATAATTAACAAATTTGCAATCGTGGATACATATGTATCCTTATCATAGTGAAGCGGCCCCCATTATTGGTATCAAACCAATATCGATTCATACAAGATAAATCTTCTAATCGATAATTAGGCCAAAGAAAGAACTTTAATTTTATTAGTTTCTTTTTATCAAAATGTTTTCTTTTATCCAAAAATTCACCCCAGTTTTTTACGTTGTTGCAAAATACTGGATTTTTATGAATACCATTTCTCTTCCTCGAATTGAAACAAATTAGAATTCTTAATTCTCGACGTCTTTTAGTGGATAAAACCTTTTCGGGAACAAACAACAAATCATAATCATTTTTGTATCTATTTTCAGCCATTTTTGGATGTCTTGCAATGGATTTATCCAAATTAATCTTAGCAACATAGCTTTTTTCTCGGTATATTTGATTAATTTTGGGCTTACTCTTATGAAACAATGAAATATTTAGACTTTGATACATAATCAATTGTCCATCATTTTTTATAAACAAACGAATTGGTTCGATAATTAATATACCTTTTTTCATTAATTCTGTAAGAGTTAAATCCTTTTGAATAATCAAAATATCTAAACTCATTTCTCTCCTTTGAATAGAGGATATAGCAATTTCTCTTGGATTTATTAGTCTAAGTAGGAGACAATATATTTTGATATTATTGATCATTTTTTGATTTAAAGAATCATCCCATCTCAATTGAAAACGTAAATACCTTTTTAGGAAAAAATCAAGCTCTACTTCCGTGTTGCTCTTATATTCTTTTTTCTTTCTACGTTTTTTCATATCGGAGCTTGCATAATCTTCTCCAATATCTTTTTCTTGGTTTGAGAAAAGTGATCCAAGATTCGCTTGATTTTGTGCATCTGATTCAAGATTATCTCGAATTGCGGATTCTTTTTCTTCTTGATTTCGATTCTCTAATTCAATCGATTTTTTTTCATTCGAAAATAGAAAAAGATCCCTTTTGTTCTTTCTAGTGATGTTTTTATTTTCACTAACATTTTCATAAAAATTTAAAAGAAGTAGTTGGATTGGTATGATCCACGGTTTCATAATATATGTATTATAAAGGATCACAAATTCTGGAAAGAACCAAAGGTTTCGATTTGATATGGGACGACTTAGTATTTCTTCATTCATTGCCATCCAATCAAAAAGATCTTTTTTTTTGTTGGATGTCATAATTCCTCCATTTTGGGAAATTTTAAGAAAAAAAAGACCTTTTTGATCCATTTTATCAATTATTTGATAATTATTAAACCCAGTCTTAGTATTTTTATTACCATTGGTATCGATATCAATCCAGGACTCAATATTGACTTTATTTCGAAGACAAAAATCGAAAATTCTCCAATCCAAATATTTTCTATCTGTAAATTTATCTAGATTGAGAATATCATCATTTTCTAAATTAATAGGGATAATACCTCCTGGCATATTAATTAATTTACCTTTTTTATATATCTTGTTGTAATTATAAGAAATCTCTTGTTTATTATTTAAACGTAATGGTGATACATAAATATGTGAATCCTTCTTATTTTCATAATTAATCGATTTATATGAGAAAAGGTCATATCCATAGTATTTTTGAAGGTTATATTTTGAATTTGATAATGAATTTAATTCAAAATCATTTAATTTTTTGTAATTAATTAATATTAATCGATCTTTTTCATCTGAATGCCTTTTGTTTAAATCTTTATTTTGCACTATACGTGTTTGATTGAATCTATTTCGCCATTTGTGTGGTACTAATCGATACCATTTAATCGGAGATAAATCATATTGATAATGACCCCTTAACCAGTTTTTCCATTGAATCATTTCCGAATTCAAAATATTTTTATGTTTTAATTCAGGATAAAAAATTCCTTGTGTTTCAAAATAATCCTTTATTTCATTCTTAAGAAAAAAAGATGTTCCGTGATATTGAAGGACATATCTTAACTTATACAAATTACAAAATTGCGTTTGATATAATTGGTAAAATACATATGCTTGTGAGAAGGAGGATAATAAAATCTTTGAATTTTTTTTACTAATATCAGAAATTGATTTTTTTTTAGTCCAAATAAAACGAATTGTATTTTTATTTGTTTTAGCTATTTTTTCTTTATTTGTTTCATTATTGTAAATGTATTTATCGATCATTTTTGTTGAATTATCAAAAAAAAGTTGTGTAGTGATCCTCGGACTATTAATGATACAGATAAGTATATCTATGTATATCCTTTCAATTAAAAATTTGAAAAAAGAATATGATTTACGGATTAATCGAACATTTATTCTTTTGAATTTCTTTAATTTCTGCCAAATATTTTTTATTGATGCTAATAGTTTAGTAGGATAACTTATTTTATCAGAACTAATTTTATTAGAACTAATATTTATATTGATTTCCGGAGTTAAAAATCCTTTTTTATTATCTTTTGTAATTTTTTCTATTTGATTCCTGATTGTGCTGGTTCTATCATCCAGATCTTTCATTTTTTTTTCTGTCAATGAAGAATCTGTCAAATCCATAAATCGAATTTGAATGGACGATTCATTAATCATCCCATTACTGATTACCCCATTTTTTTCTTTTTTAGTTTCACTCAATTCATCTATTTTTCTTAATCCAAATAATGGAATTGGGTTTCTTTTGGAAAGTTCTTTTATTATTCCTTTTAAAAATAGAATGGTTTTCATGACCGATTTTTTTCTTTCTTTTGAAAGGTTTAAAAAAAGATTTATTCTTTCTTTTAAAACCTGTATAACTAAAAAAGGATTCTTTTGTAATTTTATAATTTTTTTTCTGAGTTCTTTAAAAATGGGTTCAAAAAATGAACGTTGTTTTCTGGGAGAACCAAAAGGAACTTCAGTTTCCATTCCCCAAACTGTTAAAAAACAAAAATCGTTTTTTTGCTCTTTATTTCTCAGCGGATCTTTCTGGCGAGGTGGCACTTTAGATCTGTGCCAAGGTTTAAGGTAAAAAGGAAATAGGATCTTTATCTGAATACCGTCTGTCAACCAATTTTTTGGAAATTCGGTTTCTGATAATTGAACACCATTATAGGTGCATTTAACATGGATTTCTCTATTCCAATCTTTTAAGTCCTCAGACCACTCGGGAAATTGAAATAATAATATACGGGCTATATTTTTAGCTATTATCACTGAAGGGAATAGAATATATTTTCTAAGAAAAGATTGGGTTATTAATAGGGATCCTCTTATTGCTTGAGCAAATAAAACTCTATCCCAGGTTTGGGCTATTTCTAGTCGTGCTTTCTCTTGTCTTTTGTATTCTTCTCTTTTGTCTTCCTCTTTTTTTTTCTCATTTTCTTTTTTCTTTTCCTCGGTATAATCCGCGATTCTTAATTCTGTTGTTTTTTTATACATCCATTTTTTCAAAATGAATTTTATCATCCCGGAGATATCAAAAGAAAAAAGGGGTTTGCCTATTCTGTCCAAAAAAAGAGGAGAATGCACATTTGCTTGAAACAATTCACAAATAACTGTTTTACGTCTTTGAGCACGCATAGAGCCTTTGATTATGTCTCGACGAAAATCTGATTGTTGTGAATAACGTATGAAAGTCACTTCATCGGCTTCATCAAGATTATTAGTATTTTTGCTATTAGCATCAGTATTTTGATCGTTATCAGTAAAAATTAGTACATACTTGGTTTTTCTGGAACGAATCTGATGATCCTCTGCCACGATTTCTTCGTTTTCTCCTTCCTGTTGTTCCAAATTGTTGATTAATTTGTATGAACATGAAGGAACTTTTTTACTTATTTCTTTTATTCCAATAGATTTTTTTTTTATTCTTTTAGTCTT